ACAGAAAACAAAAAAAGGACGCCCTTCTCCCATTCTGACTTCTGTAGGTTTCCCGGTTCAGCACCAAGGACTAAAGCGCCTAGTCCGGGGCACATATAGTGCTCTTATAATCCTCCTCCTCCCGTAATATTAGTTAAGACGGCTACGGCTTGTAGGTGAAACTCACTTGTGATCCCATTCACATAAACATCTCTGATTGCATTAGAGAGAATAGGTAAGCTTTCTGTATCAATGATCTCATCGCAAAAGCGGGAGGGTCCAATTATTGGGTAGCGGATAATTCCGAAGGTTTAGAAGATCGGAAACTTGTGCATAGAGGCAGTTCTTACCAGAATCTACAGCACGCTGACACAGGGCATGAATTTCAGGGTTTCTTCCTATGATTCCACATAAACTGTGCTAAAGCGGAAAAAGAATCATAAAAGGAAATTAGTGCTTGTTGTCTGTCCATCTTCAAATTTCTTCCTTTCTTGCTCCTTGCTGCGGAGCGGCATACCGAAAAAGAAGGATTCAATCCAGCCCATAGGTTATCCCTACAGCTACCTTGTTTTGCCACCGAGACCAACCACACCTATAATTCTACACACTAGCCCTCTCTTTTGACCTCTTTCATCCACTTTACAAGTTGACGGAAAAGTCGCTATCGACACCCTTATCTGACAATTCGGACAGATATCCCAATAATGGAAGGGATCTCTGCCATCGCTTCCCGTTACTTCGGTAATGACCCACGACCACTGTTGCGAAGACTGGGGATACGTATTTACCGTCAGCGGTCAAAGAGCGGATAAGGGTGATAAGATGCCTACGAAATTCTGTACACTGATCCCTTTCCGGATCTTTTTTTTCGCCCCACCGGCGTCACTCGAGCAAAAGGTGTCGGGCTTCTGTCATCACTTACGAGAATTCAAAACTGACTGAAAGAGTCAAGCTAAGAGTTGGGTTCCGGAGTGGGGCTGAAGTCCGAAAAGGACTGAAGGAGTGAAGGCAGGCTAAGGAAATACCTGAAAGGGGTCGGGTCTCATAATCAAAAGCATGCAATCCGCCCTAATCAGTAAGGGTCCGGTGAAAGATCTTAAGGAAAAGAGCCAACCCTTCTATTCCTCTCCTGAGCTTGAGCTGCAAATCTCTGTCTAGCCAACCACTAACGCTTTCCAATGATCCCTTCCCTGTCGCGGAGATTCAATTAAGCGAGATGAAGTCGGTAAGCATTCCCCGAGAATGCCTATTTTACCTATTTGACATTTCTATACATAGACTTAGAATCCCTTTTCTCGATCTCGAACCGTATGAGGCGAAGAGTTCCTTTCTAAGGGGAAGAAGACCGGGACCATATCTCATTTCCTAGTTGGATTTCTTCCTAAGATAGCGATTCAAGCCCCTTCTATGACTAGCCCTAATCAATATCAATAAGGGAACCAAACGGATTTCTCTTTATCAAGGTCTCCTTCGCCTCCCGTTATGCTGGGACCTAGCCCTGTACTTGCTCCTTCTCTTGAAAGAAAAGATCCTGAGACTTAAACTACTTCCTCAGATACTCTTTTATGCTCCTTCCTCTCCTTTCCAGTCGAGCTATTGAATTCCTCAGTAAGATAATCCATTCCCTCCTTCACTGCAGCTTCAGGTCGACAAAAGCAAAGGAGGAAGGCAGTCACTCCAGGACTTCACTCGACAAAAGAAAAGTCTGAGATGGCTACGGCTTTCGGACTAGGCAAGGAGAAGAGAATGGAAGAGCTTGCTGACGAGGCAAGAGACTAGAGGAGAAAGCTTGGTTGCTTCCTCAAGCGGGGTCTTAATGGAAGAGCTTTACTTACTGACTAGGAAAGGATAATGGTCCCTTCGCCTCCTTTTGCTCCTGCATCTTCGTGGCTTACCGCTTCTTTTCTAAGAAGAAAGGCTTTTAGCTTCTTAGATTAACAAACCATCTGTTCTCTCTCCTGCTCTCAAACCGAAGAAAGAAGGCAGACTGGTAAGAGGGACGACCTTATATAATTATGAGATCCGCTATATGGTTGATCTTCATATTGGTAGTTATCCTACTATCTATTGCTATGCATCAGTCAAATACCCGAGGCTTGCTCCTTTTTCCTACTTCTTATCGGATTGAAGACTTGCTTTCAAAGCAAAGGCCTAAAGGAGTCCTAAACCCGACCTGCTTATAAAGGGCCTTCCTCTCGTTTTCTGTCTTCGAGTTTTCTTCCTTCCGGATTCGGGCCTTGCTTTTCTTTGTTAGTGTCATAATTGGCTTTACCCTTCTTTCGAGTTTTAAGAAAGTTGCGCGAAGGACGTCTTCTTCTCTGCCTCTCCTCTCCCCAGTGCGGAAGGAATGCAATCGCTTACGGTTAGATGAAGAAATGGGCAAGTTCTGAGCTTAACTTACTTAAGTGCGTCTAGGGTCAGGCGGTACTTAAGGAATCTAACTCTTCAAGGACTCTTAACTCCCGTTCCTCTTAAGACAGAAAGAAAGATCGGGCCGGGGACACCGGTATACTGTACTAATATGAGTCAGGAAAGGAAGCGAGCTCGACTATCGACTAAAGGAAAGCTGCTAGCTTAGCTCACGCGAAGCTGAGGGTCCTAAGGAGCGCCCTAATCGAAATCGAATAAGGTAAGAGAGAGGACAAGGGGCTTACGTGAAGCGTGAGGAAGCTTGGCTCATTAAAGATTCGAAGGAGAGCACAGAAATAGAAGTGCTTTTATCGATCGGCTTGATTGAACGGCTGGCTTGATTGAGTACCGTAACTACAATACAATAGCTTTCTTGAGCTTGAGTAGACCGTTCGCTTTAGGAAAAAGAGCTCCCGGGATTGAATCGCATTTATCCCTAACATAGTAATGTGAGCTTGATCAAAATCCTTTCCTCCTTTATATTAGTAAGGCCTTTACTGGAATACTGTGCTTGCTGCTTATGGCTCACGATCCCTTACCTCAGCCCTTTCCAGTCTCCTTGCTCTCAATGCCCGAGATGCCCCTATTTGAGTTTGAGTAAGGTGGTCTATCATAAAGCGATAGGGTAGGGCGCCTTATTGAAAACTAAAGTCAAGCAAAATCAAGGGTTAGATCCAGTACAGATGTTGAAGAAAGCCTGACTTGACTCCTTTCAAAAAACTGGATGAGGGTTGGGTGGAACAGCCTTTATTCAAGCAGTTCCTGCCAATCGAAGACCTTTTAGAATGGAAGCTGCCTGGTTCTCTCATGAAGACTTCGGCAATTTAGTCAGGCGGGTCTGGGAACAACAGGATCAATCTCTGCAGAGTACTCTGGCCTCCTTCAAGGAGTCTTGTCTGGGGAGAACTTACGAAGAAGAGACGGCTTCTCAAGCGAATTGAAGGCATTCAGAAGTACCTCAGGCTCGATCTTTTCCCTCGGTAGTAGCCTCGATGCCGTAATTCCAAGGCACAGCATGATTTCCCGTGTAAGGTTCCAATTGAGGGAGGCTGATAGTGATGGGTCCCTTCGAGGGTGGATAGGTGATAACCATCGGTTTTGGGATGGGTCTGAGTGTTAGGGTTTGCGGAACCTTTGGTGCGGTCAATGATGCGCTTGGAATGGTGATGACAAGGGGCTGCGGTTGTGGTTGTGATGGAACTGGTACTAGGTAGGTGGATCGAGGGGCCGATCCTTGGTAGGAAACCACCGTAGGCCTATTTGGTGCATTCTGAACGATCTGGGAGATAACGTTGTGCAGATCAGGGCTATTCCTGTGTTGAGGCCGGATCGGAGGGCATATCATGTTAATCTCTGTGCAATCCTCGTCTTTCACCTTAGGCCAAACGAGCCTATCTTTGAGTGAGATGGGTGGTTGTATCTGGGACGTCTTTCTCTTCTTGCATAGACTACTACTCTCTGATTCATCCTGCAATGAAGGGCATGGATTCTTCAAAGCGTAATACGCATTCCTCCCTCGCCAATAGAAACTCAACAACTGATGGTCCAGAAGATCTTGGATCCGATGCCTATGATGGTAGCAATCATAGGTCCAATGACCTATACCTCCCATATGATATTCACATCTTGCATCTGGATTGAATCCCGGAGCCTGAGGATTCACCGGTTTAGGAGGCATGGGAGTGACCAGTTTTGATGCAATCAATTCTGGAAGTAGACGAGATGGCAGAATTGGGAGGGATCGAATTCCTCTTCTTTTGACCTGCTTGTCCATTTCTTCTTTGTGCTGCTGGACTTGAGGGAGGAGTTTGGTGGGCTCTATTCCCTGGAGGATACCATAGCTGTCATTAGTTGCACCATCATCTTCATTTGTCCTTTGAGCTGCTCTAACTCCCTCATCATATGTGTCAACTCGGACCGGTCGGTTGATGTTGCTTCTTCGGAACCTGCTCTTCTTCCTCGGGGAGGAGTCGAGCTAGGGTAGCTGTAATCTACTTCCTCTTCATTTCTTTCTTCCTTGATTCTGATTCGCACCCTAGCTCCTGGGAAGTAATGAGCTGATAAGGGTCAAATTTCCCTTGTTGATCCCTGTGCTTCTCAACGTAGGTGCGTGCATCCATCCCGTGAAAGTCCTGGTTAAAGTTCCCATAAAGTAGCTTGTCAGCCACATTAGGGTAAACTTCATTCATCCACTCATCAATTTCCTTCTTGACTATCTCCCTTTCAGCACGATCTTGCTCCTCCGGATTCTGGTATATCTGATCGAAGTCATTAGCTTCCAAGATCGGTAGAGTCTCTTGAGGAGGTATGAAGCAGCATCCTGTGTTTTCCACAGTTTCTTCCAGCGAACCCGTTATGGGTCCCGGGTATATGTTGGTACAGGGGATAGTCATCCCAGGAAGGAAGCGGTGGGATCAATGCAGGATCAGGCTCAGGGGCTTGAGTATTGGACGTAATAGTCAAACTTCCTGAGTGTTCACCTAAGAGGCCGGTCTCCTGCTTCATATCTTTCTTTTAGCATCTGTTGGCTGGACTTCTTCTTCTTCTTTTTGCTTTTGGGAGATCATCACTCTCATCTTGGTAGGGTAGTATGGCGTCCCGTCGAGCTTATAGGCTATGATGGGGAACGCACTTTCTGTTGCAGGTACAAGGACCTTTTTCGAAGAGCGGTGTGAGAGCGGCTTTGGTGAAGACATCTTGATAGATCGGAGTCCCATCGAGATGATATGCAATGATAGGGAAGTCGCGTGGATAAGCAGCGAACAGCAATCCTTTTCGATCTTGGGAAGCACATCTGCATAAGTAACGCGACAGGGCCGCTGGTAACGAGCTAACCAGATTAACGTCAGCTATTTTTGTCCCCTTTTAGTATTCAGACGGACTTTCATTCCGGGAGGAGTGATGGGTCGGGATGGGTCTTCTTTCTGAGAAGACTCGGGGTCCTCTTTCAGCGTTAAGGATTGGATTCCTTCGCAAAGATCCCAATCCCAGTCTTCTGATGGATCCATAGGCTGATCTTCTGTTTTGGCTTGTTTATTCCTCCTTTTAGTTCTCCTCTTTCTTCTCTTTTTGGCTTATCCCAAAATTGATTACGAAATATGTGTTCCGGGGTGACATATGTCACAAAACAACCTTCCCACTTGACGTGACAAGTCTGCCAAGTGCCTTCTTGTCTTGGAAAGGTTTTCCATTGGGAGCTCGTGCAATAATACGTTGTTCCCATCTGGTGGGCTTTATAATGCCCCTAAGTAGGGAGCGAGAGTCTCGAGATTGACTATTTCTTGGTAAACGGGTGTGCCGTCATCGTGATAAGCAATCAGAGGCAAATCCTCTGGTGCCACTGGCCGGAGCCATTTTTCCTTGATTCCTTGAAGAACATCATCGGGAGTTAAGTTGAACTGTGGTTCGAACCGATATTTCTTGAGGTACAAGGATGTCATACAGACTGATACGGCATTATCTTCCTCTCCAAGATTCAGACGGACCTTGGCCCGGGGTTGTAATTAACTGGGATGGATCGAACTCTTTTGTGGTCGATTTCATTGGTGGACGATCCTGCCCCAGTGTTGCTTTCATGCGCCGGGAGTGGATTTTAATAACATTGGGCTTGTTTCTTGTTTTAAGCTGGGCTTCCGCTCGACTTTGAACTCCCTTAGTCCCTGCAATTGTGGTTGATCACGAAGATCCTGAATCCTATGCCTCAAGTTGTAGCATCTGTCAGTCCAGTGCCCTGGGCTTCCCATGTGATAATCACAGCGAGCATTAGGATCGTATGTACGCGGCGGCGGATCTGAAACAGGCTTTGGAGGTATAGGATCAGGATGAACAGGTGCCCTTCAGAACTACCTTTGAAAGCGCAGTCGTGAACCAATGCCCAAAAGTGGAACTGCCAAAACCGAGAACTCAGTCACGCGTCTGGTAACCTGTTGAGATCGGGCTACGGCCTCTTGTCCTTAACAAAGGAAATGGAACGGAATCCTTCCTTTTTCCGTCCGAGAGACTCAACTAAGGCACATCCCATGCTGTGCCACCCGCCGGCTCAAGACAGTTCCATCGCGAAACTCTCCCTCATTTCATACGCATTGGACTTATCCTCCCTCGGTTGCTCCGTAATGGCGCCCCACCTTCGTAAGCCTTAGACTAAAGATAAGCGGAAAGAAAGCCTAGACCTCAAGATCGGAGGACCTCCATCTCTTTGGGACAAAAGCTCGAATAAGTCCCCGAGCATAAGCCAAGGCATATTGAGAGAATCGGCTAGCCATTTCATATTTGACCCAATAATATTAGGATTAGGAGGTAAAGTATGACTAGCATAAATAGCGTAAATGAAAGAATTGAAAGGATCCCCACTTCAGCATGCAGTTCCGCGTTGTAGCTCGTGTTTGAGAGTGAGCGATGCTATAGTATTGTGATTGGTTGATCTATTGAGGTAATACTGTCTTTGCGGAGTCTTATAGAAGTAGCGTATGCGCTTGAATCAGCCTGTCTTTGTATAAACAACTAGTCTTCGGAAAAGATGTTTTTCTTGTTTGATTTTTATTGTTTTGTGAACAGGAACTTCAAAATGAACTGATTGAGCTACAACCACAACAGCCTTAGGCAAGTACGAAAGACAACCAAGGACAACAGATGCGGATTCATTAGCTGCTTTTTAGGATTCTATACCTGAAAAGCAAGGACGCAAGGTGACCTTGCTTTTTCAGGGCAGGGGTAAGAAGGGTAGAGGAAATGCCTCGAGCCAATGTCCGAGTACCAGGCGCTACGGCGCTGAAGTCACCCATGCCATACTCCCAGGAAAAGCTCGAACGACCTTCAAAAGTTGGCCGGATCAAGGCAATCCTATATGTCAACTGCACTCGGTAAACTAGGAGCCAAGGAAGGCCCTAGTTTCTTACTGACTCCCGTTACCGGATAGAAAGCAGCAAAGCAATTACCGGCCGGAAGGAAAAGGAAGTGTAACGAGCAACATACATCGATCGGTTGAAGTCTCACGAGCACCAACGATTTTTGAAGTCTCACGAGCGAGCAACATCTTCAGTGACTGACCTATTGGCACTCTGCCTCTAAAGGGAACCAATATTGGCTTATCCGCCTTTTATAGTGACCAATTGGTATTTCTCAGCCGAGGAAGAAGCAATAGAAAGTACGGTTGGTTGCAAATAGAGTGATGTTTTCAATCCCGTAGCGGGTATCGGATTGGTTCAGTGCCTCGCCTCGGTTCACTCTTGGCATGGCATCGGATCATCTCAGGTTCTTTCTCTATGGCACTCCTTCCCTTATTTGAAATTTCAGAGGGTTTGACTTCAAACTGGTTTGTGGTAGTAGATATCGGCTATTTTATTGGTTTCCCTCACTTGCGACTGAGCTTACGCTGGTATGGGTTCAGGCTTGCTTCCTGGCGACATAGCTTCTTGGACTCGAACCTCGTGGGTCAATGAAAGTCACATTCATTACGAATCAAAGCTTTCATTGGCTTGGGCACGAACCAGATCCCCAACAAGTAGATCCGAAACCTTTCGTAAAGGATTGGGTCGAGTGAGTGTAATTGCATGTGCTTCAAGGGTTGGGTTGACTAAAACCAGAAGAGCTGTATTCTGTATATGAAAAAAGCAACCGCGGGATCAGAATATTGAACACGAGACCAAGGCAAACCACCCAAGGAAAGAGAGCTGCAAATGCCAAATTCAGGCCAGGCATTTTAGCACGTGGTTGCTATATACCTGAGGTAAGCATTAATTAGGTGGTTAGGTCATCATTTCATTAGCCGACGAAGCTCCGCCGGACCATAAAGCGAGCTCTCATAGCCTGATGAATGCGTGCAGTGAACAAACCTTCTCGATCAATCACTCTTCTCTATCATCTATCTTTCTTATTTAGTGAGAGTCGATGGATATGAAGTCTATGGCGCCAAGGAGTCTCACTCAGTTCCCAATACCGACTCTGAAAGGTAGTTGGAGCCGGGTCGAGTTCCATAGAAAACAACAAGAAAAGAGATCAGAGTTCGAAAGCTCGCGCTGATGATGTCTGCTGTCAGAATGGAATGGCGAAGGATTGGGTACTCAGAGGCCTGATGTACGACCCTTTTGATACGACGTTATCACCGCTTTGTGGCATTCTACGAAAAGGTTGGTTCGCTGGTTGTACCATTCAAGCGCTTTGAGACTTGTTGACTTCTACTCCTTCCGGCACCACTTGTTGCTAATCGAAATAATGCCAACCAGCGAGTCATAAATACTACGTAGTGGTTGGAGTCACTTACATTCAATTATAGGAATCAAATACCAGGTTTTAAACTAAAGCATGGTGGTCCTCCCTCAGCGTCAAAATTCGAATATTGCACTTTGACCGATGAAATAGATCAGTTGGAAGATTCGGTTTGATTCGCTCGCAGCAACGGAAGGCAGACGCGCATACATACGCTGCAGTAAAAGCCTTTTTATAGGCACCTATATGATAGGGAAACCTGATGACCAGCCTCACCTCATTATTGGTCCTCGGATGATGATCAATGCAAATAGATCACTTTCTGCTTTCCTCCAACTCTGTCGATCTAGTACCGACGCTGCTGGTTCGCCAATAGACCCGACCCCATGGAAGAGCCTCTACCTGATCATATTCACAAGCGAGGATGATCTCATGTAACCGTTCGCGATGATCTCCATGTAACCGTCCCAATGCAGACCAAGAAAGAAGGGTCGTCACTCCAGGGACTCCGACGGGAACTGTTGAAGCGAGAAGTGCTGATTGTCGAGGACATAGAAAAAGCGGACCAGACGTTATCCAACGTTCAGGAAGAACACAGACGTGAATAAGTCTGATAGGTATAGGTATTGAAAGTGTTTGGGTTGTCACTGGCTATGGCAGGAATGGGCGATGCCCTGAACCCGCCCTCCTAACTGGTGGCAAAAGCACGTGACCGGCTAAAAGCACCTTGTTTCTTCATCCCATATGGGACCGGTTGCAAAGAAGAAGAATAGGGCAATAAAACAACCCAACTATAGATCGACTGATAATGAGCCTGTCCCAGTCGTTGGGCAAGCCTTGTAAGCCTTGTGCAAGGGTCGTCACGAGATCAACCAAGGTTGCTTGCAAGGTTGAAGGTATTGAATTTCATAGGTTAGTGCATCGTCTCAAATCAAACAAAGTCAAGGGACACTGGTGTTTTCCGAGTCCTGGGCGTACAGCAGGGGCGACTAACGAGAGCATCACAGAAAGACCTGAGCTTACCGCTACAAGTAGATTCAACGGCTGGTCGTGAGAATGCGGGGATAACAGCTTCGGGGTCAAGAGCTACTTTAAGGTGGAAAGTGTTCGTTTACAGGAGTGTTCGTGTTGTTGATTCCTAGAAGTGTAGTGCTTCTTCCTCCCTCCTATTGGAATAGGATGGATTGAAATACAGCACCAGTCATCTTTACAGTAGCCAACAACCCAGAGGTATTATGACGATTGTGATACGAAACGTTTCCTCACCCCTCAAAATAGTCTTCACCGTATCGCTCGGTGCATGCATGTCGTTGCCCCTTTTCCCATTGTGTTCATATTGGTTAAGTAAGGGAACTCCTACTATCGAAGACGAAGAGAACAATGCACCCGCCAACAACACTATTCATGATGGTCGTCGATCGTATATTTCTTTCTGCTGCCACTGGAGGTGGTACAAGCTTTGGGACATCAATGGGACATCTTCTACTCCGAGCTCACTCGTAAGTCAGAGTCCTTAATTGTTTGAGCATCTAGAACATAGGAAGAAGAGGTTTCGTACTTATTAATTATAAGAGATTTGCGAACCGAACTCAGGTCTACCTGTAAAACCAGCCCCTGAGCGAACGCCAACAACTGAAATCGGAGAAAACCACTTCACTATCGGATAAAACACCTGGCACAAAACCATCAACAACCAAAGGGCCAACGTTGCGAGCCAGCCTCCTTCTCATTCTCACTGGCCGAGCTCAACCAGTTCCGATCGACTACTTGGTTTGGTATTTTCTAGCCTATACTATTAGATACCCAAAGACAGCTTCGAGACCCAACCACCACCCACCTTTAGAGGGCTTATGCCAATTGGTCACTTTAGAACTTCTCGCTTCTTCACTTCCTGGCGGAGAACTCAATCGGTTTGGTCAAGTCCCAAGCAGAAGTTAGCGAGAACAATGTGCGGTGACTCAATGCAGCTTAGTCTTTATCTGCGGACAACTCACTTAAGCCACAGTCAGTTCAAGCACAAGTGGAATCCGTTTTTGAGCTTCATTCAAATGCCTACGGTTATTGAAGAGAATTTGCTAGCGGTGGGAGGTCCATCCCCAGACGATAGAAAGCAAAGCTCAGGGATTGTATGTAATGGAAAGCTCACACTCGCAGATGCCTCATCGGATCGGTCTCAACACCTTTCCATGGTAGTACGGAAATTGTAGTCATTCTGCACCATCGGCCGCAGACAATGGTTTTAGCACCCGTTCTACTCGCCCTTTCCGTCTCTCTCAAAAATCTATCTGTACATGATGGGAATGCTCATGTAGTCTCCAAGAATGTCATCTAAAGCGGATCATTATTCTATTCGGAGACAGAAGACACTGAATCTTATCCTCCCACTTTCTTATCCTTTTGTTGCCCTCCTTTCGGGAGCCGGCCTGGCTCTTTAATCGGAGACGTCACTTATACACCTTCGGAGACGGATTCCTTATACACCTCCCATTTCCGTTTCTGCGCCTGTTTCTTCGACCAGTTGTATCTTAATCTTAGGATGCTTCAGATGGGGATGATGTGGTGGATTCGCATATTGCTGCTTCGGATAGATTAGACTACCTGTATCTGAAAAATATGCTCTCCGATCTTGACTGCACTGATAGAACTGCTGCCTGCATCTCCTACTTGAACTTATAGATCAACACTCACTTTGATCGCCTCTCTGGAAAAAAGACTACCTTACTTCGATCTTAGTCTGGTCAAAGGACTGAAGCCTTCTGTTAGAAGCTCTTCCCCATTACGGGTATTGAAACCATCAATCTCTACCCTTTTCCTCTGTTACCAGTGCTGCTGACTCCTTACCTCGGTCCGGACCTGGTGGGGCACTATACCTGATTCGAAACTATTCATTCAAAGCAATTAGCTCGTCGCCTGGCTTTGGAAGCTAACAACAAGACACGCCAGCTCTTTGCTTTTCTGCCTTACGCTAGCGCTATGCCGTTAAGTGTAATTGAACTAGAGGGACCTGATGTGATTGCTTTCTTGCTTGCATTGCAGGCGCCTGGAGGAAATGCGCACTCCTCCTTTTGAGATATGAGAAATGCTCATGTATAGCGCTACAAACCGCTTCGAAATACCAATCTTGTTCTGGAATATCCATAGTTCGAATCTTTTCACGGAGAGCTCTTTCCGGGAAACATATGCATTCTTTTTTTATTTATTAATGACTACTACGAAGAAGAAGGAGAAACATGTTCTTATTACGAGTAGTGCTACGACGGGACTTAAGAAGAAGTGCTACGACGGGTAGTTCGCAGATGAGCTAATTGTTCTATCTTACTTGGTGTGGCTTACGCCATTCATTAGCGGATGTTTCTCTCTCTACCTAAGCAATTAGCGGAATCCATACTACTTGGCCTCAAAAGACCATTAAACGACCAGAGACCTGACTGACTTAACGGAACTCGGAGAAGCAGGTAGCTACTCATAGGCTAGCTCTGTTCGTACGCCCAGCCTGGTCAAAGGTGATTTAACCTGAAGCCCGGCTTTCATTCGTTTCAAAAGTGTTGTTGGTGCACGCCCAACTAACCCTTACTTGTCAGTAGCTTGTCTGTCTACTTGAAGTTCGTGGAGTAAGAAAGACTACGTCGTCGGCCATGGAAAACCCACCAAATATACCTCAACTTTATATACTTCATAAGCTATTATGGCGTACCTCGCAACTGTTTTTAAACTTGAAGTTCGGTATTGTCGGTTTCATCGTTTCAACTGCCTGGCTTTCAGTTCCTTCTGCACGCCCCTCGTACCAGGATAGGATGTATATTCTATGGTTGATCCAATAGGAGCCTAATTCATAAACAGCTATATGGTAGCGTTCAGGCATAAAGCCCTATTAAAAAAGAGGTTCACTCTAAAGGGGCATACATAGAAGGTTTCTCAATCCAATAGGGCAGGGAATAGGAAATCAAAATCCGATCTTTTATATAAAAAAGAGTGTCTCCGCAGCGACCAGACAAGAAGATAGATAAAACCTCGCATCGCAACAAGAGTTGCTCCCTCGCCCGAACGTAGCCGAAAACCGTCCAAAGTCAAGAGATAGATAGGTAGGCGGCTGGAAGCAAGCGATTAGGTTTCTCGGTAAAAGGGTATAAATCTTATAGTCAGTCTAAAAGACGCAGCTGATGAGGTATACTATGGCCAGAGAGGAGAGCCCTCGGCGACTGAGAGGAGACACCAACAACCGTTCCAGAGGGAGGCGATCATAGTCAGTTGAGACTGTGCCAAAAGTATAAGTTACAGTAGTTGGGACAGAAGTGGAAGGTACGGATGAAGCCGAATTCTTTTCCGATGAAGAGTGATCCGGGAAAAGGGCTGTTGTCCCACCCTATTTCGTAATAAGTAAGTATGATTCGAATCCTGTAGCTGAGTCCACTAGCCCTAGCCCACAGTTTTTCTTTCGTAAACTTCGGGCAAAAGAAAATGGTTTTCGGACCGCCCAAAGGGAAGAGTGCTTTGAGAGACCTAAAGTTACTGTGGGTATGAGGGAGAGACGTAAGTTCCTTATGTCCAATATAGTGGAAACAACCCTGCTAATGCTGCTGAAGCATCTGCGACTGGGACTCGGATGTGGATGCGAATTCTCACTCTGTTTCGGACGATCGGACTATCAAGCGTGGAACCTTATCTGGATGGTGGATCTACGATGGCGACGAATCATACTTTGAAGACGAAGGCGAGAGAAAGCAGGAGCGTGGGGAAGCGGGGGACTGAGGTCGACTCCGATCGAGAGGAAGTGTGACCATTGACTGTGAAAAGGCAAAGAGTCTTTCGCGTGGAAAGGCAGATTTAGAAAGGAAGGGGACCGGAGAAAGCCCATGGAAAGGAGGAAGCGTCGCCCCAAGCCCTATTTTCCAGCAATGACCGGTCAAGGTCAATCAAAGGGGATAGAAAGATGATTCTCAGCATAGAAGTTAACAAGTCTGATCACCATCTATAGAAAGAAGGTAGCTTGCAAGGGCATGGAAGGCGACTGTTGCGACCGCGCCCGTATTCACCGTGATCCGTAGCCCAACCGGCGACTGGGGCTATCGTCCAGACAAAGGATGAGGGTTGAGTCTCGTGTTTAGCTCTTTTGAAGTGAGGAGAACTGGTACCATTGTCCGCTGCTCAACGTGGGTTATAAACGCTAAATGAGAGCTTGTGGCTCGTTTCCTTACTTTTTCTGGATGAGGATTCAATCAATCTCTGATGGTAGTGAGCTTCTAGTCGCTGCTTCCTGACTCGTCCTGTCTTGCTCACTCCCGAACTACCGTCCTCATCCTTAGAAAGGGTTTTGTCCATCCTTTTCTTTTGAAGATTTGACTTTGCTTTGAGAAGTTTCCTTACTTAGAAACTAAACGAAGAGGACTAATTACTTACTTGCCGAGCTTACCGAGTAAGGAGCACACCGAGCAAGAGAGATAGACAGTTAGTGTGTGATAGACGGGAGCCCGGTTCTGCGGAAGCCCCTGGTTTGAAGCCCGGAAGCACTGAGCAACCGAGCTAGGTTCCCAAGGGAAGGCTTTAGACAGTTAGACAGAAAGTTTGTCAGGGCGGTAGTGCCACTGAGCGACGGAAGCAAACAAAGAAAGAATAAAGCTAGGAACACTCCAGATTTAGGCCTCCTTAAGGGCTTCTAAGGCTTAGTAAGTAGGCAGGTTCAACCCTTTCCAGTATGGTCAAACCACCTCATCTTTCAGAGAAAGGAGCTAACTCGTCTTGCTTGAAAGAAGACATGCCTCGACTTGCCCCATTGATTGAGGGACAAAGGTGAGTTTGCATCTCGCTGTTAGCGTTCTGATCGATTGCCTCACTTACTAGCAGGCAGTCTTGAATCAATTCCTATCCTCGATAGTTGAACCAACTCTCACTTCAACTGAATAGTCAGGCCCAGTTCGAGATTGAATCATTTCCTGTGATTCAAAAGAAGGAAGCAGACCAAAGCCCTCGCATAGTGAAAGTTGCCCAAATGTGGACGTACCCAGGATTCCATTCCCAAGAAGGCCGAATAGACTGAGATTAGTCCTTCTCCCTGCCAAGGGTTAAAGGCGGAGAACCATTAGGAATTTCATTCCATTCCCTTCCTCCGACGCCTAGAAGACAAAGAACGGGAAAGTCAAGCCTTCCTTCCTTCCATCAATTCCTTCCCAGAAGAGGACGCTGTGAACAAAATGGGATTGATAGCATAGAAGGAGCTGCAATTGAATCAAATAGGTTCTTTGCAAGTGAAGAAGAAAGAATAAGTTGTGATAGAATAAGTTCTTACAGAATAGCTAACTGTTCAATTAGGAGCTCTTGAATAAGCGGTCTTAGAGTGATCGTAGCAGCTGCTTGGCTCTTTCCTGTTCTTTTGCCTTTCTACCCTCCGTCTAACCTATTGGCAGCCCACTC